ATTGGTATATTATATTTTATTTTTGGATTTTGATCTGGAATTTGTGGATTATTTATAAGTTTAATTATTCGTTTAGAACTAATACAGCCAGGAAATATTTTTTTGTCAGGTCAATCTTATAATGTTATTGTAACTAATCATGCCTTTATAATAATTTTTTTCACAATTATACCTATTATAATAGGAGGGTTTGGAAATTGGTTAGTTCCAATTATACTGGGGAGCCCAGATATATGTTACCCACGTATAAATAATATAAGATTCTGGTTGTTACCTCCTTCTTTATTTTTACTTTTATTTAGAATAATTTTGGAAGGAGGTTCAGGAACTGGATGAACAATTTATCCTCCTTTATCGTCTTTAAGAGTTGGGATTTCTGTGGATATAACCATTATTTCTTTACATATTGCAGGGGTTTCATCCTTACTGGGTTCAATTAATTTTATTTCAACTACTTTTAATATATCAAATATAAAAATAGAATATTTTAGATTGTTTATTTGATCTATTGTAGTTACTTCCCTACTATTATTATTATCGTTACCAAGATCGGAAGAGGCTTTAACAATACTATTAGTGGATCGTAATCTAAATACTAGATATTTTGATCCTTCAGGAGGGGGGGACCCAACATTATATCAACATTTATTTTGATTTTTTGGACATCCCGAAGTTTATATTTTAATTTTACCTGGGTTTGGGATTATTTCTCAAATTATCTCTCACAAAAGAGGGAAAAAAAGATGTTTTGGTAATTTAGGTATAATTTACGCCATATTATCAATTGGGTTTTTAGGATTTATTGTATGAGCTCATCATATATTTACAATTGGAATAGATATTGATACACGAGCTTATTTTACGGCAGCAACAATAGTAATTGCTGTTCCAACAGGAGTTAAAGTATTTAGATGATTATCTACAATAAGAGGAATAACTTTTATAAATTTATTCTCTTCTCCTATATTATGAAGATTAGGTTTTATTTTTTTATTTACCTTGGGAGGATTAACAGGAGTTATTTTATCTAATTCTTGTTTGGATATTATATTACACGATAGATATTATGTTGTAGCTCATTTTCATTATGTACTTTCTATAGGGGCTGCCTTTGCTATTTTTTCGGGGGTTATCTTTTGATACCCTTTAATTACAAACTTAAATTTAAACGAATTTTTGTTAAAAATTCAGTTTGTAATAATTTTTTTAGGTGTAAATCTTACTTTTTTTCCTCAACATTTTTTAGGTTTAAATGGATTTCCTCGTCGTTATATTGATTATCCAGATTTTTATATATTCTGAAATTCAATTTCAAGGTTTGGATCAATAATATCTGTAGTAAGAATTTATTTTTTTTTAATAATTTTATTAGAAAGATTTATAAAAAATCGTAAAATTATCTTTTTAGTTAATATTTCTTCTTATGTAGAATGAAATATTTATATATCACTAGAAGAACACGGATTTTGAGAAACTTTAAAATTAACCAATAATTAAATTTTTATATTTTATTGTAACTTTTGCATATAAATTTTTGAAATTTAAAGAATTAATTAATTTAATTAATAAATATATATTCTTAATTTTTATCGTGATATTTGATTTGAACCTACTAACATTATAGGAGAAGTTTTAGAAATATATTATAATATAATTATAATGTATTTAATTTTTATTTTTTTTATTTTATTTTTTTTATTTTATTTTTTATTTAATTTTTGAACTTCAAAAGTTATTATTAGACATATAATGGAATTTTTATTTTTTTTATTTCCTATCTTTTTATTAAGTTTATTTTTATTCTTTTCTATAAAAGCATTATATATTACAGAAAAATTATTCGGTGAAATATATTCTTTTAAACTAACAGGTAATCAATGATATTGATCTATTGAAATAAAAAACAATATAATTAATTCATATATTATAAATTCTGATTTAAATTATAATTTACGTAATATTGATACTTCAAATCACTTATTTATTCCTATTTATACACCTACTTTAATTATAATTTCATCACAAGATGTTATTCATTCTGTTGGATTTCCTGATGGTGGATTAAAAGTTGATGCTATTCCTGGACGGTTAAATACTTTAGAAATAATAAGATATCATATTGGTACATTAAATGGATTTTGTACTGAACTTTGTGGACCCCTACATGCCTTTATACCTTTTCAAATTGAATTTGTAATTTAAATTAAATTCTTAAATTTTTTATGTGTTTAATATCAGGGACTATAGTTTAATAAAATATTTATTTAGCAAATAAAAGATGTATAATTACTTGTCTTAACCTTCTATTTTGGCAGAAAATGTAATGAATTTAGATTTCATTTATATATTATTTATTAATATAAATAGATTTTTTAATTAATATAAGTTAATATCTTTTCAGCTTTGAAATTAAAAAAATACCTCAAACTTTTTATATAAATTGATTTTTTCTTTCTATTTTGTTTTTTTTTATTTTTTTCTGTTTTTTTATTAAAATATTTTTTTTAAAATAAAAATAAATTTATTTAGATCCTTTGATTTATATAGAGGAAATATATTTTTTTTTAATATTTTAATACTATTTTTAGTATTTTTTTTTCCCTGTAAATATTGATATTTTAATTCTCGGAATATATATTTAATTTGAAATATATTTTTTTTTTTAAAAAAAGAATTTTTTTTATTAATTGGGAAAAATTTATTTGGGGGAAATTTAATTTATATTATTTTTTTTATATTTATTTTACAGTATAATATTTTTGGTATATTTCCTTATATTTTTACTATAACAAGACAATTAAACATAAACTTATATTTTTCTTTAAATTTTTTTTTAATCTTTTTTCTTTTAGGGTTATTTAAATTACCTAATATAATAATAGTACATTTAACACCTTTAGGTAGTCCCAATATTTTAGCACCTTTTTTAATTATTATTGAATTAATTAGGATAATTATCCGGCCCTTAACCCTATCAATTCGATTAACTGCTAATATTATTTCTGGTCATATTTTAATAGAAATTTTGTTAGGTCCAGCTGAATCAATATTATTCATTATAAAAATTTTTTTTTATTGTTTTATACTACCTATTTTTTTTTTAGAATTAGTTGTGTGTTTTGTTCAGGCTTTTGTAATTTCATCACTTAGAAGTTTATATTTAGGGGAACCAATTAGACATTAATTTAAAAATAAAAATTTATTTAGCTTAAATTTTAAAGCGTTATATTGAAGATATAAAAATAATTTATAATTAATAAATAAGATAAAAGAAATTATATTAATTTAAAAAAATAATTTTTTGTTTAAGTAAAATTAAAAATAAATATTTTATTTTCATTTTTTTAAAAGTATAATCTTTTTTATTAAAGTTTTTTTTTTAATATACCTTTTGTATCAGGGATAACCAAATATAAAATAATAATTATTTATTCTCGAATAATTTATATATATATAATTATTAAAATTTTTGTTTTATAAAAATTTATAATTTTTTTTTAGAATCTAAATGTTTTCATTATGTTTTTATCTAGTTAATTTTAAAATTAATTTAATTTATTTTAATTTATATTAATTAATATTAATTATATTTTAAAAAAAGATTATTTTATTTAAGTAAAATAATAAAAATCTAAAAGTATTACATTTAATTTTTATAATAAATTTTTATATAAAAAATTAATTTAATTATTTATTTTTTTATAAAAAAAATTAATTTTTTAACAAGTATTAAAAACTTTAAATGGATTATATAAGTAATTTTAAAATTTATAGTTAAAGGAATTAGGCAAATAAAAAAATCAAATGTTTAACAAAAACATCTCTTTTTTATTTTATAAAAAGTATTACCTACCCGGTGAGAAATTAAACGGTTATATTTTACTAAGGTAGCGTAATAAATTGTCATTTAATTAATGAATACAATGAAGGTTTAATGAATTTTTTACTGTCTTAATATAAATAATTAAATTAATTTTTTAGTAAAAAAGCTAAACTAGATTTTTTAGACGATAAGACCCTATAGAACTTATTTAATAATTAAATTTACTGGGGAAGTAAAAATATAAAAAAAATTATTTTTTTTATAAAAACTAATAGTTTTATTTTTAATTGTAAATCCAAAACATAAGAAATTGATTAAAAAGTTACCTTAGGGATAACAGCATAAAAATATAAAAAGTCCTTATTTTAATATTTTTTTTATGACCTCGATGTTGAATTAAGATAATTTATGAAGTAAAAGTTATGAATTTTAGGTCTGTTCGACCTAAAAATCTTACATGATTTGAGTTCAAACCGACGTAAGTTAGGTTGGTTTCTATCTAAAATTTATTAATTTATTTTAGTACGAAAGGACCATATAAATTAAATTATTTATAGTAATTTTTATATAAAATTATAAAGTCTTATTTATAGACTATTTTTGTTTTTGCAAAACAATATTTTTATTAAAATATTATAATAATGTTTTTATTAAAAAAAAATTATTTTTTGTATTTATCTAATTTTTTTATAATTTTAGGGGTATTGCTGGGATTAAACAGAATAAATTGATTAATAATATGAGTAAGAATAGAAATTACTTTAATATTTTTTATTCCTTCTCTTATTTTAAATAAAAGAATATTAGAAAGATTTTCATCTCTAAAATATTTTATTTTTCAGTGTTTAGGATCAATTTTTTTTATTTTAGGTTCCATAGATTTCTTTTATTTTAATACTTTTGGTTTACTGTTAAAATTAAGAATTTTTCCTAATCACTTTTGAATGTTTATAGTTTGTAAAGGTTTAAACTGAAAAAATTTTTTCTTTATTATGACTGTTCAAAAAACTTTACCTTTATTTTTTATTATTATTTCTTTTAATTACACATTAATAACTTTTGTTTTTTTATTATTTTTAAATTCTTTTTTAGGGAATTTAGGTAGTTTAAATCAAATAGATATCCGTTTTTTAATAATTTTTTCTTCTATAAGTCATATAACTTGAATAATTATATCAAGAATATTAAATATATTTTATTTTATTTATTATTTCTTTTTATATATTTCTTTAAATTTTTATTTATTTAAAATTTTTAATAAGATTAATATTTATTATTTATACCAAGTTTTTTTAATAAAAAATTATAATTTAAATATTTTTATTTTATTAATATTTATTGTTTTCTTTTCTTTTATAGGATTTCCTCCTTTAATAGGATTTTTTATAAAATTAATTACTTTATTATCCTTATTTTTGGTCTTCATTAATTTATTTATGTTTTTATTATTAATACAAAATTTAATTATTACTTATTCTTATATACGAATAGTTATTTTTTTTTTTTTTAATTTAACACGGACTTCTAAATTTAATAAATTTTATTTTAATAAATATTTTTTTTTCTACATATTTTTTTTTTTCTTTTTTATATATATATTTAGTATAAACAGTATTACATTTATTTTCCAAATAAAAAATTTATTTTTAAATATATAAAACAAGAAAATTTAATTAAAAATTATATAATATTGAAATGTCATTTCAAAATTGTTGATACATAACAGTTTTCGATTAAATTTTAATATTAAATTTTATATAAATTTTATAAAAGTAAATGCATATAAAAATTGTCTAGAAGTGTTTATATTATTTAGTATTAAATATTTTCAAAAAAAAGAAATTTTTTTAAGTTTTTTATTTTCAAATAAATGTGCCAGCAGTTTCGGTTAAACATTAAATTTTTTTATAATTTTATAATACTTTATTAATTTTTAATAACTTTTTATTTAGAATAATTATTTAATTTTTAGGTTAAATTAATTATTAAATTATTAATTTCTTTTTTAAAAATAAAAAAAAGTAGAAAAAAACAGGATTAGATACCCTATTATTACTTTTAATTTACACTAAAAATATTAAAATTTAAATATTTAAATTTTAAATAAATGGCGGCACAATAACTAAATTAGGGAATTTTGTTTATATTAATAGATTTTACACATTAAACCTTATTTTATTTTTTGCTTATTTATTTCCGTTTTAGAATCAATATAAAAATTGATTTAAAATAATTATTTATTTTTAATTCAGGTCAATATGTAGCTTATAATAAAAATTAAATGAAATACACTTAATAAATAAAAATTTATAAGTTAATTAAAAATTTACTTAATAAAAAGAACTTAAAAGTAAAAAAATATAGAAAAATTTTTTGAATTAGAAATTTTGTGTGTACAAATCGCCCGTCACTCTTATAAATTAGATAAGTCGTAACATAGTAAATGTATTGGAAAATGTATTTAGAACGTAATATAAAGTTTATATTTATAAACATAAAGTTATATTTAATTTACAAAATTAAAGTTTTTATTAAACTATATAAATGACTTTTTTTATATTAATAATTTTTACTTTATTAATTTTTTCCTTTATAAAAAATTATCTTCATTTTATAAATATTTTAATTATTTTTGAATGTTTTATTTTAATTGTATTTTTTTATTTAAATTTTTATCAAGAATTATCTTATTTAATTTTATTTTGTATTTTCTCTGTTTGTGAAAGATCCTTAGGATTAACTTTAATAATTATTATAATTCGATGTAATGGTAATGACTATTGTTCTTTAAAGTTTTTAAGTTGTTAATATTAAATCTATTTTTTATTCACTCATTTATAGAATTTTGAAAAATTAGAATTATAATAATTTTATCATCTTTTTTATTAATAAAATTTAACGTTAATATTTTTATTGAAAATATTTCCAATAAAATAGGTTGTGATACATTAAGTTTTTTCTTAATTTTATTAACCATTTATATTTTTTCTTTATCAACATTATCAAGAAATACTATTTATAAAGTAAATGTTATATACTATTTTTTAATTTTATTTCTATTAAAATTATTAATTATTTTATTTTTAACTATAAATTTATTTTTGTTTTATACTTTATTTGAATTTAGTTTAATTCCTATAATAATAATAATTTTAGGATGGGGAATAAAAGTTGAGCGACTTCAGGCTAGAATTTATTTTATTTTTTATACAATATTTTCTTCTTTACCTTTATTATATTATTTGATATTTTATATAACAATAAATTATTCTAATTTTATATATATAACTATAAATAGGAATTTATATAACAAAGATTTTTTTTTTATTATTTTTTTTAGATTAGCATTTTTAGTAAAAATACCTATATTTTTATTTCATTTATGACTTCCTAAAGCACATGTGGAAGCGCCAGTAAGAGGATCTATAATTTTAGCTGGAATTTTACTAAAATTAGGAGGTTATGGTTTAATTCGAATTATAAATATTTTAATAGAATCTATATTTAAGTATTCATCTTTTTTTATTTCATTTAGAATTTGAGGAGGAATAATTATTGGTTTTTTTTGTTTAAACCAGTTAGATATAAAAATAATTGTAGCTTTTTCCTCAATTTCACATATAAGATTATTAATTGGAGGTTTATTTTGTATAAATAATATAGGTTTATATGGTTCTTTTTTAATTATAATTGCTCATGGACTTACTTCATCCGGATTATTTTTTTTAGTAAATATTTTTTATAACCGAACACATTCTCGAAGTTTAATTTTTAATAAAGGAATAATTAATATTTCCCCTAGTTTAGCTTTTTTATCTTTTTTAATTATTTCTTCTAGTATAGCTTCCCCTCCCACTATTAATTTATTAAGAGAATTTTTATTATCTTATTCAATAATTTTTTATTATTATGGATTTTTAATTATCTTATTTTTTTTGATAATTATTAGAATTTGTTACTCAATATATATATATTCATTTAATTTACATGGAAAACTATTTTTAGGAATATTTTTTTTTAAAAAAGTTTTTATATTGGAATTTTTAATTATTTTTTTACATTGAATTCCGGCTAATTTATTTATTATAAAAAGAGAATTTTTTTTTTTTTTTTAAAAAATGAATAATTAGCATACTGTAATGCTTATATTTTGAAAATATAATAAAAATTTAGGATAAATTTATTATTCTTAAATTAAACAGAAAATAATTTAAAAAAAATATTAAACTTGGAGTTTAAAAATAGATTTATAATTTTCTTTTTCTGAATAAATAAGTGCCTGAAAAAGGATTATCTTGATATGATAAATTATGATTTTATAAAAAATCCTTATTTATAAAATATTAAGTTATAAAAACTAAAAGTTTTCAAAACTTTAAAAAAGATTTTTCTTATATTTTATTTCTATAATAAGCTAAATTTTATTTATAAAGCTTTTAAATTTTTAATTTAAAAATGATTAGATATCTTATAGAAAATATTTTTTAATTATATGACATAAAACTAATTTCGAATTATTTAAAAAAATTAAATATTAAATTCTTTTTATATAAAAATTAATGTATTTAAGTAAAAAACATAGGTTAAAAATTTTAAGTAAAATAAGCTAATTAAAAGCTAATGGACTCATAATCCATCAATGAGAAACCCTCTTTTGCTTTTATTATAATTATAGTTTTTAATAAAATATTTCTTTTACAAAGAAAAGATAAATTATATTTTTTAATTATATGACATAAAACTAATTTCGAATTATTTAAAAAAATTAAATATTAAATTCTTTTTATATAAAAATTAATGTATTTAAGTAAAAAACATAGGTTAAAAATTTTAAGTAAAATAAGCTAATTAAAAGCTAATGGACTCATAATCCATCAATGAGAAACCCTCTTTTGCTTTTTTGATATGACAGATAAATGTAATAAATTTAAGATTTATTTATGAATTAAAAATTCTATCAAAATTCTAATTTAAGAAAACATAATTTATAATGTATATAGTTTCGACCTATAAAAAGATTTATTTTAATCTCTTAAAAATTAATAAATCTAATAAAACTAAAATTATTGTGTTAATAAAAAATCATGAAAAATATATGATAGTTAAAACTTGTCTTAAAAAAACGTAAGGTTCTTCAATAGGTTTAGATCCTAATAAAGTTAAAAAAATAAATAAAGTTAAAAAAATTCAAAATATATATTTATTTAATTTATAAAAGGATGTTCCTTTTATATTTCTTTTCTTTGAGAAAGGTAAAAATCCTAAAATTAAAATTGATATCAATAATATAATTACACCTCCTAATTTACTAGGAATAGATCGTAAAATAGCATAAGCAAATAAAAAATATCATTCTGGTTGAATATGGATAGGTGTAACTATTGGATTTGCTATTCTAAAATTATCAGGATCACCTAATATAAATGGATAATAACATAAAATAAAAAAAAAAAAGAAAAAAAAAACAAAATATCCAAGTAAATCTTTTAATACAAAAAAAGGATTAAATCGTGTTTTTTTATAATTTCTATTAATTCCTAATTTATTTCTAGATCCAGTGGTATGTAAAAATATTAAGTGAAGAATAACTATAAATGCAATAATAAAAGGAGGGATAAAATGAAAAACAAAAAAACGATTTAGAGTTGGGTTATTAATAGAAAATCCTCCTCATAACCATTTAACTAAAGTGTCCCCGATATAGGGAATGGCGGAAAGTAAATTGGTAATAACAGTTGCTCCTCAAAAAGACATTTGACCTCAAGGTAAAACATAACCTAAAAAAGAAGTAGCTATAATTAAAAGAAGAAGAATAACTCCAGTTATTCAAGTTAAAAAAAAATTATATGATATAAAATATAAACCTCGTCCTACATGAAGATATAAACAAAAAAAAAATATGGAAGCACCGTTTGCGTGAATAATCCGTAAAAATCAGCCCCAATTAACATCTCGCCTAATATAAATAACACTAGAAAAAGCATTTAAGATATTTGGAGAATATTGTATAGCTAAAAATAAACCAGATAAGATTTGAATTATTAAACATAATCCTAATAATGATCCAAAATTTCATATAAATGAAATATTTAAGGGAGTAGGTAAAGAAAAAAAAGAATTTTTAAAAATTTTAAACAATGTTATCTTTTTTGAATTAAAAAAAGTCATTTATTTTATTAGTTTATAAAAAACATTAATTTGTGGAATTAAAAAAAAATTAATAATTTATAAAATAGTTGAATATTATATTTTTAAAGCCAAATAAAATAATAATAAATTTTTTTATTATATTACTTTTTTTTAGAGTTATAAATTTTTTTTTTTTTCTTTTTTTTTTAAAAAAAAAAATAAGTCTATTTTTCAAATGAGAATTTATATTTTTAAATTCCAATTCATTAGAATTTATTATTTATTTGGATTGGATATCTTTTTCTTTTTTAATAGTGGTATTTTTTATTTCTTCAATAGTGAGATTATATTCTATAGAATATATAAGAAATAAAAAAGAACAGTTTATTTATCTTATTTTTTTATTTGTTTCTTCCATGGTTATTTTAATTATTAGACCTAATATAATAAGAATTTTATTAGGATGAGATGGTTTAGGATTGGTGTCTTACATTTTAATTATCTTTTTTCAAAGAGATAAATCTAAAAATTCAGGTATATTAACAATTATATTAAATCGAATTGGAGATGTATTAATTATTTTTTCTTCATTTATTTTATTTTCAAAAGGAGGATTAAATTTTTTTTTTTATTTTAATGTTTCTAATTATTTTTTAATATTTTTAATTGTATTAGCTGGAATAACGAAAAGTGCTCAAATTCCTTTTAGTTCCTGATTACCTGCTGCAATAGCAGCCCCCACCCCAGTTTCTTCTTTGGTTCATTCATCTACTTTAGTAACTGCAGGTGTTTATTTAATAATTCGATTCAGAAACTATTTTTTTTTTTTTAGTATAACTATAAAATTTGTTTTACTATTTAGAACTTTAACTATATTTATATCTGGAATTGCAGCTAATTATGAAACAGATTTAAAAAAAGTGATTGCTTTATCTACTTTAAGTCAATTAGGTTTAATAATTATAACTTTATCAATAAATTATATTATTATATCATTTTTTCATTTATTAACTCATGCTTTATTTAAAGCTTTATTATTTTTATGTGCAGGAATTATACTACATAATATAAAAAATAACCAGGATATTCAATATATGGGAAAAATAATTTTTTTTTTACCATTTACTACAATTTGTTTTAATGTAGCTAATTTATCTTTATGTGGATTTTTATTTTTGAGAGGATTTTATTCAAAAGACTTAATTTTGGATAATTTTTTTTTAAACAAAAATAATATAATAATTTTTTTTATTTTAATAATTTCAACTGCTTTAACCGTTTCATACACTTTACGATTAACTTTTTATTTATCTATAAAAAATATTAATTCTTTTATACTTTTAAAAATAAAAGAATCTAAAATTTTTAGAGTTGTTTTAATTTTAATAACTGTTTTATCTATAATTATTGGATTTTTTTTTAATATAATATTATTTATAATTTTTTATGAACCTAGAAATATTTCTTTTTTAATAAAACTTATAGTACCTTTAATTATATTTTTTTCTTTTAATATAAGTTTTTTTTTTTATAAAAAAAAAATAATTTATTTCTCCTCAATGTGATTTTTAAATTTAATTACTTTAAGTTTAAAAAATTTACCCATTTTTTTTAATTTGAAATCTTTTAATTCTTCAAATTTTGGATTTTTTGAATTTATTGGAAGTCAAGGATTATATAAATATTTAACATTTATAACAGAGAAAAAATTAATATATATTTTTAGTAATTTAAAAATTTTAATTTTTTTAAGAATTTTAATTTTTTTAAGAATTTAAATTTTAGATATATTTGTAACTTATTAAAAATATTTTTATAATGAAAATATAATGTTTTAATTTATTAAACTATACAAATAAGATAATCAACAAAATATTATTTGCTTTTAAAAAGTTAGAAACTTTTATAATTTTATTATCAACTATTTTAATTGGAAATTTTATTTCAATTCTATTATTAACAATAATATACCTCTAAAATTTTTTGGTTTCAATTAAATATTATAATCAATTTAAAGAACCCAAAAATCATTCATGAATTAATCCTCCTAACAAAATAATTAAAAAAAAAATAATTAATATTATTCAAATAAATAAATTTATAAAAAATATATTTAAAATAAAGGGGATAAAAAGAATAATTTCAATATCAAAAATTAAAAAAATAATTCTAATTAGAAAAAATCTTAATGAAAACGGATTTCGGGGGGAATTTATTAAATTAAATCCACATTCAAAAGGAGATAATTTTTCTAATTCATTAAAGACTTTAAATCTAACTAAAAAAGAAAAAAAAATTAAAAAAAAAAAAATTAAAAAAATCAATATAACAATGTATATTAGTATTATTTATTTAATTACCTAAAATATAAACAAATAAGTATAAGAATAATCATACTACATCTACAAAATGTCAATATCAGGCTGCAGCTTCAAATCCAAAATGATGTATTTCAGAAAAATGTTCTTTTAAAGAACGAATTCAATTGATAGATAAAAACAAAGTACCAATAATAACATGAATACCATGAAATCCAGTTATTAAAAAAAAAATAGATCCAAAAACTGAATCACTTATACAAAAAGAAGCTTCTATATATTCATATGATTGAATTAATGTAAAATAAATACCTAAAAAACAAGTTAAAAATAAACCAATTTTAAATTCTTTTTTCTTTAAAATTAATAATCTATGATGAGATCATGTAACTGTAAAACCAGATAATAATAAAATTATTGTATTTAATAAAGGAATTTCCATAGGATTAAAAAATAATACACCTTTAGGAGGTCAAATTAAACCTAATTCTAGGTCAGGAGACAAATTTATATGAAAAAAGGATCAAAAAAAAGAAACAAAAAATAAGAGTTCCCTTGTAATAAATAAAATTATACCCAATTGAAGACCTTTAAAAACTTTTAAAGTATGTCATCCTTGAAAAGTACTCTCTCGAATAACATCACGTCACCATTGAATACATACTAAAATAACACAAAGTATTCCCAATATATTATGATAATTTAAGTAACCATTAAATCAATCTACTATTCCAAAAACTATCGTAAAAATTCTTATTGCTCTTAAAATTGGTCAAGGTCTTAATGTAACTAAATGAAAAGGATGATTAAATATTGTCATTTATAAAATTTTAAAATTAAAAAAAGAACCTTTATCTTTCATTAAATAGATTAAATTAATAACACAAACTAATCTTAAAAAAAGGTAAATTATTAAGAATAATATTGTATTTATATTATAGAATAAAAATATTATAGGTAAACAATTTTTTAAAAAAAAAAAATTTGTTACTTCAAATAAAAACCTTTCTTTAAAACTAAAAAAAATAAAAAAAAATGATGAAAAAAAGAAAAAAATAATATCTTTTACTAAAATATAAAAAAATATTTCTGAAGTAATTAAACTAATGTTATATAAAAATAAAATTAAAACGCCTCCCAAAAATATTAAAAATAGAATATAACTATTTCAAGATGAAAAAGAAGATAATAAAATAAAAATACATAAAAAAAAAGTGTTTAAAATTAAGAGTAAACCTATAATTAATGGATGTTTAACCAAAAAAAAAATAATTATAATAATTCAAAATCAATAAATAAATAAATAAATATAATTTATTCTTACTTAATAAAGGAATTAATTATTCATTATTAAATTTACAATTTAATGCCTATTTTCGGCCACTTTATTAAAATAAATGATTTTTATTATTATAATTATTTTTATTATTTTAATTTTAATAAGAGTAGCTTTCTTTACTCTCTTAGAACGTAAAGTCTTAAGTTATATTCAATATCGTAAAGGACCCAATAAATTGGGGTATATTGGTATTTTACAACCTTTTTCAGATGGAATTAAACTTTTTAGAAAAGAGATTTTATTACCTAGTAGATCAAACTTATTAATTTTTTTTATTATACCTTTATTAAATATTTTTTTAAGAATATTTATATGAATTTTAGTTCCTTATTTATTTAGTTACTTATATTTTAATATAGGTATATTATTTTTTATTTGTGTATCTAGTTTAAGGGTTTATTCAATTATTTTAAGAAGATGAGCTTCTAATTCACATTATTCTTTACTAGGAAGACTTCGTTCTATTGCTCAAATAATTTCTTATGAAATTACTTTATCAATAATTATGTTATTTTTTTTAATATTTTTAAATAGATTTAGATTTTATGAATTTTTTATTTTACAAAAAAAAATGTGGTTTTTATTTTTAATATTACCCTTAACATTTATTTGATTAATTTGTTGTTTTGCTGAAACTAATCGTACCCCTTTTGATTTTGCAGAGGGGGAATCTGAATTAGTTTCCGGATTTAATATTGAATATTCTTCTGTATTTTTTGCTTATATTTTCCTAGCTGAATATTCTAGAATTATATTTATATCTATATTAACAATTATTATATTAATAGGTGGAAATTTTTTTGGAATTATATTTTATATTCAAAGAACTTTTTTATCTTTCTTGTTTATTTGAGTTCGAGGAAGTTTACCTCGTTTCCGATACGATAAATTAATATATTTAAATTGAAAAGTATTTTTACCAATTTCGATTTTTTTTATATTGTTTTCTTCGGGAATTAGATTACTATTTTTGTTTGGCTTGATTTTTTTCAACAAACCATAAAGAT